ATACAAGATGCATATTGAATTCTAAGAGCTTAATCTTCATTTTGATCCGATATTCAAGAAATATTTCTGCGTTCTTTTCTAGATCAAACAGGGGAATTGAAGTCTCATTCGTTTTATTATTGTGAATGGGAGAAAGAAATTAAAGAGAAAAAAAAAGACAATACAATTAGGAATTCTTTGAGATTCTAAAAATTGAAAGATGCTTATTTCGGATGAGCCAAGCCAATAAGAGGAACTAAAAAAAGAGTTCTGCATCATGAACTTTGTATCGCGCACACCACGTCGATGGGCTCTAGCGGGTCACATAGGGGGAAGGAAGAAATAGAAAAAAAGAAAGACAAAACTATTCCCAGACATCTAGCTAGATGGATAAGTATGTATCATGATTATGTATGGATCATGATCTATATTCTTAATGAATATGTATGGTGAGCCATATCACTTAATTTGTAGTGAGAGATACTCATAGATATTAATCATATGCCAGGAACCAGATTTGAACTGGTGACACGAGGATTTTCAGTCCTCTGCTCTACCAGCTGAGCTATCCCGACCATTTCCGACACACCATCCTCATCTTACTAGATGACTTAAGTCTATGTCAATTAAAAAAGAAAAAAGTATTAAAAATTTCTTTTCATTTATTTTCTTGAATCTTCAAAAAGAAGACTTTGTAAGTTTCAGTATGAGCAATAATATGGATTGGGAATCATTCAAATGGGGATTCCTTGCTCAAAGGTGTTCATTTCTACGCCTATCGTATATACCCCACGCCTTGTGATAAGAAAAAAAAATAATATAATAATGCCCGGATCTCTTTTGAAATGGAAAAGGGTAGTATAGATGAGAAACCTACCGAATTTTGAACCACTAACAAAAAAAGGGAGAGGGTAGGAGAAAAGGTTAGGGAGTAAATGGGGCTTTTTTTTTTTGGGGGGGGGGTGGGGATAGAGGGACTTGAACCCTCACGATTTAGAAAGTCGACGGATTTTCCTTTTACTATAAATTTCATTGTTGTCTGTATTGATATTGACATGTAGAATGGGACTCTATCTTTATTCTCGTCCGATTAATCAATTCTTCAAAAGTCAAAAGAAAAGATTGATCAGACTATGGGGATGGAGTGAAGGATTTGAGTAAGGAATATTCAACTCTTTCTTCAACTTAGAATCGATTCATAACAATTTTTTTTTCATAAAAAGAAATAAGGATTCGGTTGTGATTTTTAAAATAGTTTTTCATTGCGTATCCATAGTCTATATACCTTTATTCTTCAGCCTTTATGGAGTTTCTTCGATAGAAGGATTCATTTTACTTTCTTTTTTCTTTACCAAAAAGGGGCAGTCAGCTCCATTTGTTAGAACAGCTTCCATTGAGTCTCTGCACCTATCCCCCCTTTGCGCTTTCTGAACCCTTATTTGTTCTTGGAAAAGAGGATTTGGCTCAGGATTGCCCTTTTTTAATTCCCGGGTTTCTCTGAATTTGAAAGTTATCACTTAGTAGGTTTCCATACTAAGGCTCAATCCAATTAAGTCCGTAGCGTCTACCAATTTCGCCATATCCCCTTTGTTTTAGGAACTCAATGCTGTTATCCCCCCCCTTTTTTTTTTCATTTCTGCGGAAACAGTCGAATTCTGTAGATATGGATTCCTATACGGAAGGGTGCTTTGGTTTCTTGTCAGAAATGATTCTATCATTTCTGTATTCGCAATTCAATCTAGATGTATATATACTAGCATAAAATATATATGCTCCCCTTACTCTCACTTTTCTCACGCAATCTGGTGGAATACTCGAACGGTCGATTCTTGCTTTCGTCTTTTCTTCCGCCCCTTTTCCAACGAAAGCAAAAATGGAGAAATGTCTCATGTCTCATTCTAATATGGATTCCATTTATATGGATATGGATTGTATCTTTCTCGTTAATTTCATTTTCTGCTTGTCCCTTCCCTAAGGAAGATCCTATAGAACATAAGAAAAAAGAACTCAAATTGAAATTTAGTAAATATTAATTAATTATTTCTATTGATCATTTAGAATAGAATAGCTATAACGACTTTTTTATTCAATTAATTTCTAATTCGAATAGAATTCGAATTATTTAGTCGAAAGCCTAATTATTTGGAACTAGAATCGAACAAATGCAGAATTTAAAAAATGGATATAATAAGTATAATAAGAATCGAATAGTTGATTCGATTTCGAATAACTATAAAAATAGTTATATAGTATAAAAATATATATAGAATAATAATTGAATATTATGTATATTCTATAATATGGAGTAATCGAATAGAATCAATATGGAGTAATCGAATAGAATCAATTAAGAAAATTTGGTTCGAAAAAATTGAAAATGTAATGTCATTTGAAGTAAAAAATGAAAAAAAAAATCTTATTATCTAATTAAGAGCCGGATATTTATTATTGATCAATATAGAATTGATAAATAAATCCAAATTCTAGAATATATATCCTTGCTAGGTTCTAGTAATTGTTAAATTAATGGTTATGTTCTATAGTATTCAACATTTATTCGAAATTCTATTCTCTAGTTTATTCTTTATGAATAGCTGAGAATGAAAGTTAATAGATAAGATCGTAGGATCTCTATGCATGTACAATTTCTCTTATTTAAGCCCGCTTAGCTCAGAGGTTAGAGCATCGCATTTGTAATGCGATGGTCATCGGTTCGATTCCGATAGCCGGCTTTTCTCTAGTTGTTTGATTTTTTCGATGATTGATAATGTCTTTTTGAAAGAAAAAAAGATTGAAAAAGCTTCGTCCCCTTTTTCCAAGGGTCATCGATCCAGTATGTTGTAGGAGCTTCCAATTATGAATAAAAGTTGGAGGAAGTTAGATCTCGGCAGAATAAATCAAGAAAAGGAACCCTCTTTTGATTGATATTTCGATAGGCGTATACAATATAAAAAGGGTCTGGAAATTGATACAAAGCATCTCATTATTCTTTGCAGTACAATACTTCAGCGAATTTTGCTTCTTTTATCATTTAGCTCAGTTTTAATTTAGGTTTATGAAATTCAATAAAAATCAAATAAGGAGCTTTTATGTCACGTTACCGAGGGCCTCGTTTCAAAAAAATACGCCGTCTGGGGGCTTTGCCAGGACTAACGGGTAAAGGGCCTAGGGCCGGAAGCGATTTTAGAAACCAACCGCGCTCTGGAAAAAAATCTCAATATAGAATTCGTTTAGAAGAAAAACAAAAATTGCGTTTTCATTATGGTCTTACAGAACGACAATTACTTAAATATGTTCGTATCGCCGGAAAGGCCAAAGGGTCAACTGGTCTGGTTTTACTACAATTACTTGAAATGCGTTTGGATAACATTCTTTTTCGATTGGGTATGGCTTCAACTATTCCTCAAACCCGCCAACTAATTAACCATCGACATATTTTAGTTAATGGACGTATAGTCGATATACCAAGTTATCGTTGCAAACCCCGAGATATTATTACAGCACGGGATGACCCAAAATCTAGATCTCTGATTCAAAATTATCTTGATTCATCCCACCATGAGGAATTGCCAAAGCATTTGACTCTTCACGCATTACAATATAAAGGATTAGTTAATCAAATAATAGATAGTCAATGGGTCGGTTTGAAAATAAATGAATTGTTTGTCGTAGAATATTATTCTCGTCAGACTTAAACCTAACGAAAATAACAGGTTCGTCCAAATTTACCCTTTCACTTTCTTTCCTGTATTTTACGTATCGCAGAAACTAGGAATTCAGAACCTATCTCAAAAAAAGGTATGACTGGCTGGTATTCATTCTTTTTTGCTTGGAAACATTGCGGTCAGTAAGATTGGCAAATTTGGTCAAGGTACGGAAAGAGAGGGATTCGAACCCCCGGTAAACAAAAGTCTACATAGCAGTTCCAATGCTACGCCTTGAACCACTCGGCCATCTCTCCTACATAATGATTATGACAGAGAACCCGCATGAATAGCGAGTTATTCAAATTCGATTGTTAGATGGGTACGGACAATCGAATCCCTTCTAACTAGAAAACTAGAAACCCTTTCAGCAAACAAAAAATTCTCTTTTTCCCCAGACTCAAAGGAAGAATTTTTTGTTTGTCAAAAACTGTTTAAAACAATAAAGGTATATATCTTGTTTGCAAAGATGACACTCCGATTTTTTTTTCTGGTATTGATACCTGATTTAATCAATGAATTGGAACGAATCAACGGATCGGTGTATTTTTTTTTTAATGCGTCTGCTTTTATGTTATTTTGTACTGTACAATTCCTTGGTTTGGGGATCATTTTCTCATGAGAGGTAATGAAACGAATTATAGAATGGATTTTTACCTATGCCTAGATCGCGGATAACTGGAAATTTTATTGATAAGACCTTTTCAGTTGTAGCCAATATATTATTACGAATAATTCCGACAACTTTAGGAGAAAAAGAGGCATTTAGCTATTACAGAGATGGTGCGATTTGATTCTTTTTTTATTTACCGCTTTCGGTCTTAGGAGAAAGAAAGACGATTCGGGATAGAAAAAAACGAAAAAATATTATTTAAAAATCTACGCTTGTTGAAGGTGAAGTTTCTAGATAAAACCACTCCTTCTGTCGTGTATCCCCGATTAATGCAGCCTCAGATGCTTCAATTGGCGATTCTAGTATTGAGCGAAAGGTTACACCTATGGGTTCTGTATTGCAAGTCAACTTTACCACACCAGTACCAATAGGCGGCATAGGGGAAGAGGCGCTACGTTTAGGAATCAGCAACACGAAAACTTTGTTATAAACTGCCCCTTTTCCTTATCGGGATCGGGACTAAGAAGAATGGTTGGAATAACAAACATCCATCTCGTGCGTACTGTGGATACCCTTATAACCATCGAAGACTGTTGAAGTGATTAATTCCTGGAAATTAAGGGGCGTTGAGAACAAAGAAATTGCTGGAGTTTACAGTTTTATCTAGTACCAGTACCAATTAAGAATAAGAAAAAGCTTTTGCA